AACAAGTTTTTCCTTGTGAAAGAATAAAATATATATTGATTCATATTTGAGAAGATAATGTTCTTATCCTTTAATGAATGTGCGATTTCTATATATACCGAATTCGATCAATTAATTGAAACGAATCAACTGATTGGTTGAGGGTTTTTAATTTATATGGATATTTGGAATAATTGGAATAAATAATAAATAGAAGTATTAGGTAGTAGAAAATTTGTATCTTTATTGTAATTTTTTTGTTTGGAAATGAATCTGTTTTTATGTTATTTCGTATTGTACAAATCCTTTGTTTGTGTAATTGTTTTCCCACACACACGGGGGAATGAGAAGAATTTTAGAATGGATTGATACCTATGCCTAGATCGCGGATAAATGGAAATTTTATTGATAAGACCTTTTCAATTGTGGCCAATATTTTATTACGAATAATTCCGACAACTTCAGGAGAAAGGGAGGCATTTACTTATTACCGAGATGGTGTGATTTGATTTTCTTTATTATTTAGTTTACTCTTACTGCTCCTAGTTTTAGGAAAAAGGCCCATGATTTGGGATAGAATGAACAAAAATTTTTATTCCATATTAGAATTAGAATTATAGAAATAAACCTACGCTTGTTGAAGGTGAAGTTTAGAAATAAAACAATTCCTTCTATCGTGTATCCCCGATTGATGCAACCTCAGATACTACGCTTCAGTTATCGATTTTAGTATTGAGCGAAAGGGTACACCTTTGTGTTTTGTATTACAGGGCAATCCTACTTCCTAGTAATATAGTACCAATAGGTGGCATAGGGGAAGAAGCACTACACCTAGCAATCGACAACACGAAAGCTTTGTTAAAACCTACTCCTTTTCTTTTGATTGGGACTAACAAGAATGGTTGGGATAACAAACATCCATCTCGTTCGTACTTTGGATACCCGTACAACCATCGAAGACTGTTGAAGTGACTATTTCCTGGAAATTAGGAGGCGTTGAGAACAAAGAAATTGTTGGAGTTATCCTTTCCTCTATTTAGTATCAAGACACTTGATTCTAGTAAAAACTCTTGCGCAAGAAGGTTGGCTAGAGATTTTTTTGTAAAAACACTAGCCCCGCTCAGTTCATAATGAGAATGTTTTAACCCTTTTTGATTATTCCATGTATTTTTAATTCTCATTATGTATATTAAGGGAGGAGCCGTATGAGGTGAAAATTTCACGTACGGTTCTGGAACGGAGATTCTTTGCTTTGAATCGAATATCGAATAACGACCGTAACGGATGTCAGCTCAATCCGAAGGAAATTATGCGGAAGCTTTACAGAATTATTATGAAGCTATGCGACTAGAAATCGATCCTTATGATCGAAGTTATATACTCTATAATATAGGCCTTATTCACACAAGTAATGGAGAACATACGAAAGCTTTAGAATATTATTTTAGGGCATTAGAACGAAACCCATTCTTACCACAAGCTTTTAATAATATGGCAGTGATCTGTCATTACGTGCGGCTATCTCCACTATAGAATATAGAAAGGAAAGAAAAAGGAAGACAAAATCTGCTAATAAAGACTAAAAAAAAAGGCTCGCTACAAATAAATGCATCGTCCAAAACGATGATTTCTTTGAGCTGTAGCAAAAAAAGAAACTTTGTCATATTAATAAAAATATGAAGAAATAATAGAAAATATGCCTAAATACTTTTTCCATATATCTATGGATAAAAAAAAAGAAAGATCTAATTGATAGCGAGGAAGCACCGTAAAGATCAATTAATGAGGTTTGGGCCAATACATTAAGAAAATAACTGCTTATTTATGCCTCTATATATAAGATGGATAGAAATTAGGAATTAACTTATGTAATAAAGTTGATCCACTAAGACTAAGGTATTGAGCGGCGGTGTAGGATCAGATCCCAAAGATAGTAAGTCTTTTCTTTCTTATGGACTTATGGTTATGAAGGAAAACCTTTTTCAAAGATTCTATAAAGAAATTTTGATAGGAAACCGAGATAGTTACCTTGCGGAAAATACGAAGGATAGGTGTAAATGTAAATACCTATGCTTGCTTTATTCTTATGCGGGTGGGAGAAAAGATAAAACTAAAAGTGATTTTTAATTCAATCAAAATGAAAGTTTGAAACTCATACGATTAATTTCTTTTGGTTATTCTGAACAGTGGGATATAGATCTATAAGAAATCTCATTCAGTTTAATATTCTAGGTAAAAAAAAGGATACTAAAAGAATGAATCGCGGAGCCGTATGAGGTAGCAAACTCTCAAGTACGGTTCTAAGGGAAGGAATTGACCCGCCTATTCCTATTCCGACCGGGGAGAGCAGGCCATTCGACAAGGAGATTCGGAAATTGCAGAGGCTTGGTTCGATCAAGCCGCTGAGTATTGGAAACAGGCTATAACGCTTACTCCTGGGAATTATATTGAAGCGCATAATTGGTTGAAGATCACGGGGCGCTTCGAATAAAAGAAGAAAAAATTCAAAAACTAATAAGAA